AATGAAGTGCCTGAGGAAAGGAATATCTTGATAGGGTAAGCAACGTGATTAATTCACCTTCATTATTACATTTAATAGAGTTAAACTATCTCTTAAAACATCAAAAGTTTTTGTACATCATATACTAAAATGTAAAAAGATAAGCTAAATAAGCTAATGGGTTCATACCCCGTATATAAAGGTTTAACCCCTTTTCTTTTTAATTTTATTCAATTATTCAAAAATTATTTTTTTTATTTGTTTAATTAGAGGGACTTTTATTACTATTTCTGCTAATTCGTGATTAGGAGCTTGAATAGGATTAGAAATTAATTTGTTGTGCTTTATTCCCCTTATAAGTTCAACCAAAAATTTAATTTCTAATGAATCAGCTTTGAAATACTTTTTAGCTCAAGCTTTAGCTTCTTCCATCCTCTTATTTGCTATTATTAGAGAATCCCTAGAAGATGGAACCTTTTTTTTTAATAAAATTAATTTAACTCAAATTATATTAAATTCAGCTTTACTATTAAAATTAGGATCGGCCCCCTTTCATTTTTGATTCCCTAGAGTAATAGAAGGTTTAAATTGATTTAATGGTTTATTGTTAATAACATGACAAAAAATTGCTCCTATTATTCTTATTTCTTACAATAATTTTCCATTATTTATTTATGGGGCAATTATTTTCAGCTTATTAACTGGTTCAATTGGTGGATTTAATCAAACAAATCTTCGAACTTTAATAGCTTTTTCATCTATTAATCACATTGGGTGAATTTTAAGAGCCATACTAATTAGAGAATCTTTATGAATTACTTATTTTTTATTTTATGTATTTCTTTCAATTTCTATTGTTATAATTTTTTTAAAATTTGAAATTTATCATTTTATTCAAATTAACTCTCACTTAAAAACATCCTATATGATAAAATTTTTTCTTTTTAGAAATTTACTCTCAATAGGTGGATTACCCCCATTTTTAGGATTTTTACCAAAATTAATTGTAATTCAAAATTTATTAAAAATTAATGATTTTTTTATAATTTTTGTTATAGTAATAACAGCTTTAATCACTTTATTTTTTTATATTCGAATTTCTTACTCCTCATTTATAGTTTTTTCTACAAATTTAAAATGATCAAAATCTTTTTATAAAAATAGTATGTTTTTAATATTAATAAATTCTGTGTCAATTTTTGGTTTAATCTTTATCATTATCATTCAGTCTTTGTTTTAAGGTTTTAAGTTAAATAAACTATTAGCCTTCAAAGCTGAAAATAAATAAATTAGTTTAAGCCTTAAAAGAAATTCTTTACCTTTAGATTTGCAATCTAAAATCATTATTGAATATAAGACTAGTAAAAGAGAATATTCTCATAAATAAATTTACAATTTATCGCCTAATTTTCAGCCATTTTACCGCGAAAATGATTATTCTCTACAAATCACAAGGACATTGGAACTTTATACTTTCTTTTTGGAACATGATCTGGTATAGTTGGTACTTCTCTTAGATTATTAATTCGAGCCGAATTAGGACAACCAGGATCTTTAATTGGTGATGATCAAATTTATAATGTTATTGTAACAGCACATGCTTTTGTTATAATTTTTTTTATAGTAATACCTATTATAATTGGAGGATTTGGAAATTGACTAGTTCCTTTAATATTAGGAGCCCCTGATATAGCTTTTCCTCGAATAAATAATATAAGTTTTTGACTTCTACCTCCTTCTTTGACCCTACTTTTAGCCAGCTCTTTTGTTGAAAGAGGAGCTGGAACAGGATGGACAGTTTACCCTCCCCTAGCTTCAGGAATTGCACATGCAGGAGCTGCCGTTGATCTAGCTATTTTTAGTCTTCATCTTGCAGGTGTATCTTCTATTTTAGGTGCAGTAAACTTTATTACAACTGTTATTAATATACGATCACCAGGAATATCTTTTGATCGAATACCATTATTTGTGTGAGCCGTTGCTATTACTGCTCTTTTATTACTTCTTTCTCTACCCGTTTTAGCTGGTGCTATTACTATACTCTTAACAGATCGAAATCTTAATACCTCCTTCTTTGACCCTGCGGGAGGAGGAGACCCTATTTTATACCAACATTTATTTTGATTTTTTGGTCATCCTGAAGTTTATATTTTAATTTTACCAGGATTTGGAATAATTTCTCATATTATTAGTCAAGAAAGTGGAAAAAAGGAAACTTTTGGATCATTAGGAATAATTTATGCTATATTAGCTATTGGTTTATTAGGTTTTATTGTATGAGCTCATCATATATTTACTGTAGGTATAGATGTTGATACTCGAGCTTATTTTACATCAGCTACAATAATTATTGCCGTTCCTACAGGAATTAAAATTTTTAGTTGATTAGCTACCCTTCATGGTTCACAATTAAATTATAGACCAGCTCTTTTATGAGCTTTAGGATTTATTTTTTTATTTACTGTAGGCGGGTTAACAGGTGTTGTTCTTGCTAATTCTTCAATTGATATTATTTTACATGATACTTATTACGTAGTAGCTCATTTTCACTATGTTTTATCAATAGGAGCAGTATTTGCCATTATAGGGGGATTTATTCATTGATACCCTTTATTTTCAGGATTATCTATAAACCCTAATTGATTAAAAATTCAATTCTTTATTATATTTATTGGAGTAAATTTAACTTTTTTTCCTCAACATTTTCTTGGGTTAAGAGGTATACCTCGACGTTATTCTGATTATCCTGATGCTTATACTTCCTGAAATATTGTATCTTCAATTGGTTCAACAATTTCTCTTATTGGAGTAATTTTCTTTTTATATATTGTTTGAGAAAGTATAATTTCTCATCGAACAATTATATTCCCTACTCATGCTTCTACTTCTATTGAATGAGTTCAAAAACTTCCTCCAATAGAACATAGCTATTCTGAACTTCCTATATTAACTAAGTATCTAATATGGCAGATTAGTGCCATGGATTTAAGCTCCATAAATAAAGATTTTCTTTTATTAGAATAATGGCAACATGATCCAATTTAAATTTACAAGATAGAGCTTCTCCTCTAATAGAACAATTAACCTTTTTTCATGACCATACTTTATTAATTTTAATTATAATTACAATATTAGTAGGTTATTTAATAATAACTTTATTTTTTAATAAATTTACTAACCGATTATTATTAGAAGGTCAAACAATTGAAATTATTTGAACTATTTTACCTGCAATTACTTTAATTTTTATTGCTCTTCCATCCCTACAACTATTATATCTATTAGACGAAATTAGAGATCCCGCAATTACTTTTAAAGCTATTGGACATCAATGGTACTGATCCTATGAATATTCAGATTTTATAAATACAGAATTTGATTCTTATATAATTCCTATAAATGAAATAACTCCAAATTCTTTTCGTTTACTAGATGTTGATAATCGAGTAGTTTTACCAATACTTTCTCAAGTTCGAGTTTTAGTAACAGCAACAGATGTTCTTCACTCTTGAGCTCTCCCATCTCTAGGGGTTAAGATTGATGGTACTCCAGGTCGATTAAATCAAACTAGATTTTTTATTAATCGTCCTGGTTTATTTTATGGTCAATGTTCAGAAATTTGTGGAGCAAATCATAGTTTTATACCTATTGTTATTGAAAGAGTTTCCTCAAATTCTTTTATTAATTGAATTAAAAATATAGGTTAACATTAGATGACTGAAAGTAAGTACTGGTCTCTTAAACCACTTTATAGTAAATTAACAATTACTTCTAATGAAAGAATTAGTTAAATTAACCTTAGTATGTCATACTAAAATTATTAGTATTAATCTAATATTCTTTGATTCCACAAATAGCCCCAATTAATTGATTATTATTATTTATTATTTTTTCAATCACATTAATTATTTTTAATATAATAAATTATTTTATTTATATACCTTCTTCACCAACTTCTGAAAATATAAATTTTAAAAAATCTTATTTAAATTGAAAATGATAACAAATCTATTTTCAGTTTTTGATCCTTCTTCTTGTTTTAATCTCTCAATAAACTGATTAAGAACTTTTATTGGATTAATAATTATTCCTATAAGTTTTTGACTTCTACCTACACGATTTTCTTTTATTTGATTTTCTATTTTAAATACCTTACATAAAGAATTTAAAACTTTATTAGGACCGACAGGTCATATAGGTTCAACATTTATTTTTATTAGTTTATTCAGAATAATCTTATTTAATAATTTCCTTGGATTATTTCCTTATATTTTTACTAGAACAAGTCATTTAACTATAACTTTATCTTTAGCTTTACCTTTATGATTATCCTTTATAATTTTTGGATGAATTAATCATACTCAACATATATTTGCTCACTTAGTTCCTCAGGGAACACCCCCCATTCTTATACCTTTTATAGTATGTATTGAAACAATTAGAAATATAATTCGACCAGGAACTTTAGCAGTACGATTAGCAGCTAATATAATTGCTGGACACTTATTATTAACATTATTAGGAAATACAGGAAACTCTTGTCCTTCAAATCTTTTATTTATTATTATTTTTACTCAAATTCTTTTATTAATTTTAGAATCAGCTGTTGCTATTATTCAATCATATGTTTTTACTATTTTAAGAACTTTATACTCAAGAGAAGTTAACTAATGTCAACTCATGCAAATCACCCTTTTCACCTCGTTGATTATAGTCCTTGACCTCTTACAGGAGCTTTAGGTGCTATAACTACAGTTTCAGGATTAATTATATGATTTCATCAATATAATATTACTTTATTAATTTTAGGAAAACTTATTATTTTAATAACTATAATTCAATGATGACGAGATATTACACGAGAGGGAACTTTTCAAGGTCATCATACATTAATTGTAACAATTGGTTTACGATGGGGAATAATTTTATTTATTATTTCAGAAGTTTTTTTCTTTGTTAGATTTTTTTGAGCTTTTTTTCATAGAAGCTTAAGACCTTCTATTGAACTAGGGGCAATTTGACCCCCAACAGGAGTAACTCCTTTTAACCCATTCCAAATTCCTTTATTAAATACAGCTATTCTTTTAACGTCAGGGGTAACTGTTACGTGAGCTCATCATAGTTTAATAGAAAATAACTATACTCAAGGCGTACAAGGTCTATTTTTCACTGTCATCTTAGGAATTTATTTTACTATATTACAAGCTTATGAATATATTGAAGCATCTTTTACAATTGCAGACTCAGTTTATGGATCAACCTTTTTTGTAGCTACAGGATTTCATGGACTCCATGTAATTATTGGGACTACTTTTTTATTAATCTGTCTTTTACGACAAATTAAATGTCATTTTTCTTCTAACCATCATTTTGGATTTGAAGCTGCTGCCTGATATTGACATTTTGTTGATGTAGTTTGACTTTTTTTATATATTTCAATTTATTGATGAGGTAGTTATTTATGTAGTATAAAAGTATATTTGACTTCCAATCAAAAGGTCTAATAATTAGTATAAATAATTCTTTCTTTATTAATTATATCATGTATAATTTTACTTATTTCATTAATCATTATATCATTAGCTTCAATTTTATCCAAAAAAAGTTTTACTGATCGTGAAAAAGCATCCCCCTTTGAATGTGGATTTGACCCTATCAGATCTTCTCGCTTACCTTTTTCACTTCGTTTTTTTTTAATTGCTGTAATCTTTTTAATTTTTGATGTAGAAATTGCATTATTATTTCCATTAATTTTAATTATAAATTACTCCCAAATCATTATATGATTTTATACAAGAATAATTTTTTTTATAATTTTATTAATTGGTCTTTACCATGAATGAAACCAAGGAGCACTAAATTGAGCAAACTAGGGATGTAGTTAAGTATAACATTTGATTTGCATTCAAAAAGTATTGTTTTCAATCTTCCTTATAAATTTTTTTAGTAAGTATGAAGCGATATATTGCAATTAGTTTCGACCTAATCTTAGGTTTTAAAACCCTTACTTTTAATCGAAACCAAAAAGAGGTATATTACTGTTAATAATATTATTGAAATTAATTTCCGATTAAAAAGATATGATGTTCAAGAAAAAGCTGCTAACTTTTTATTAAGCGGTTAAATTCCGTTTATATCTTTATTTATATAGTTTAATAAAAACATTACATTTTCACTGTAAAAATAAAAAATTTTTTTTTATAAATATTTAAAGATTTAAAATCTCCTTAACAGCTTCAATGTTATGCTCTTATAAGCTATTTAAATAAATTATAAAAATTATTAAAATAATAATTCAAACTACAAAACTTAATAAAAAAATTTTTAAATTATTTATCTGAATCAATTGGTATCCTCTAGAATTTTTCACTAATATATTATATATACCTTGACCTCCTAATATTTCTCTTCAACCTTGATCAATTCTTTTAATAACTAAATACCCTAATTGTAAAAAATAAGAATTGATAAATTTAGTAGATAAAATTGGTATAAACCATATTGAACCTAAAAAACTAGAAATTATATAAAATCTTAATGAATTTAATTTTCAATTTAATTTAAATTTTGAAAGTTCATACCCAATTCATATCCCAATTAATCTAACTAATAATGTTATTAATTTTATATTCAAAGGTAAAACAATTAATCTTGGTGAAGGAAAAATTAATCATCTTAATATTCTTCCTCCTATAATAGCTAAAAATAACAAACCTAATATACCCTTTAACATAATTCATTCCTCATCATTAATTGAATTTAAACTTTTAAAATTAAAAGTACCAGTTATAGAATAATAAATTAAACGAAAAGAATAACATACAGTTAGACCTGTAGAAATAAAATATAGTAAGTAAATAAAAATATTTAAATAAGATATACTAACTATTTCCAAAATTAAATCCTTTGAATAAAATCCAGCTAAAAAGGGGACCCCACATAAAGCCAAATTTGCAATATTTATACATCTTAAAGTTAAAGGTAATTGATTAACAATTCCACCTATAAATCGAATATCTTGATTATTACCTACATTATGAATTACTGCCCCAGCACATATAAATAATAAAGCTTTAAATAAAGCGTGAGTTAATAAATGAAAATAAGCTAAAATAGGTAAACCTATAGATAAGATTCTTATTATTAAACCTAATTGTCTTAATGTTGATAAAGCAATAATTTTTTTTAAATCAAATTCAAAATTCGCCCCAACTCCTGCTATAAATATAGTTAAACAACCAATTAATAATAAAATTATTGTAAAAACCTGTCCCTCTATTAATGTATTAAAACGAATTAATAAATAAATTCCAGCAGTTACTAAAGTTGAAGAATGTACCAAAGCAGAAACAGGAGTTGGAGCAGCTATTGCTGCAGGCAATCAAGAAGAAAATGGAATTTGAGCTCTTTTTGTAATAGCAGCTAAAATTACCATCCCACAAATTAATTTTATTTCAAAACAATTTTTTATAGCTTCTAAATAAAAAATATAATTTCAAGAACCAAAATTTAATATTCAAGCAATTGCTATTAATAAAGCTACATCACCAATACGATTAGATAAAGCAGTAATTATTCCAGCATTATAAGATTTCTCATTTTGATAATAAATAACTAAACAATATGAAACTAAACCTAACCCATCTCACCCTAATAAAATAGAAATTAAATTTGGTCTAATAATTAATAATATCATTGATAATACAAATATTAATACTAAAATAATAAATCGATTTATATTATAATCTCCATGTATGTATCCCATTCTATAATAAATTACCAAAGAAGAAATAAATAAAACAAAACTTATAAATAATAAAGATATTCAATCAAATAATAAAGTTATAACAATTGAACTTCTATTTAATCTTAATAATTCTCATTCAATAAAAATTACTAAATCATTCAAAACAAAATTTAAAAATATAAAAAATAATATTAATGAACAACTTATTAAAAAATAAAAACTAATTAAACAAATAGATAAATAAATGGTTTAAAGTAAAAATTACATCTTTGACACCACAAATCAAAATTTTTTCTTAAACTATTTAAACACAATCATAATATACATAAATCACTTTTCAAAATTAATAAATTTAATGGAACTCAATGTAAAAATAATAATAAATATTCACGAAAATAACCAACTGAACATCTATATATTCCAGAATAAATTTTTCCATGTTGTCTATAAGAATATAAAAATAATCTATAAACAGCACTAAAAAAAGATATTAATATTAATATAATTATTCTAATAAAAGATCAACCAACAATTCTATTTAAAAGTCTAATTTCCCCTAATAAATTTAATGAAGGTGGAGCAGCTATATTTCTTGATACTAATAAAAATCACCATAAACATATTGAAGGTATTAAATTTATTATTCCTTTATTAATTAATATTCTCCGTCTTCCAGAACGTTCATAAGAAATATTAGCTAAACAAAATAATCCTGAAGAACATAAACCATGAGCTAATATTATTCTATAAGAACCATTTCAACCTCAAACTAATATTGTTATCATTCCAGATAAAGCAATTCCTATATGAGCAACTCTAGAATAAGCAATTATAGATTTTATATCAACCTGACGAATACAAATTATACTAACCAAAAATCCCCCAATTAAAGAAATTCTAATTCAAATAATATTATATATTAATCTTACACCTCTTATTATTATTATTACACGTATTAACCCATACCCTCCTAACTTCAATATAATTCCAGCTAAAATTATTGATCCAGAAATTGGAGCTTCTACATGAGCTTTAGGTAATCATAAATGAACCAAAAATATAGGTATCTTTACTAAAAAAACTATAATTATTCTTAAATAAAATAAAATAAAATTATAATCTATTATTTTTATTATTATAAAACTTAATATTCCTCTTACATTTTGAATATAAAAAATTGAAATTAATATAGGCAACGAAGCAAATAAAGTATAAAATAATAAATATATACCAGCTTGTAATCGTTCAGGTTGATATCCCCACCCTAAAACTAAAAATAAAACAGGAATTAATCTACTTTCAAAAAATAAATAAAATATAAATAAATTAGTAACAGAAAAACTAAAAAGTAATATAACTATTAAAAAAATTATATTAATTATATATAATAATACTCTATAACTATTTTTAAAAATTGACTCTCTTGCTATTATTATTAAAGCTAAAATTCAAAAGCTTAATATAATTAATCCAAAAGATATTAAATCAATTCCTATTCCTATTCCTAAATGCATAAATAAAAAATCAAAAGAAATTCTAAATATAAACATAAAAGAAACTAAAAATATTAAAACTTGAAATAACCAAAAAAATTTTTCAAAAAAAACTATCGGGATTAAAAAAAATATAAAAAATAAATATTTTAACATTGTATTACATTAAAAGAATTAAAATAATCATTTCCATGAGTACGAATTAAACTTACTAAAATTCCCAACCCTAAAGCACCTTCACAAACTGAAAATGTTAAATAAAATATTCTAAAATATCTTTCAAATCCATAAACCTTTAAAATAATTATTAAACCTATAAATAAAGAAACAACAATAAATTCTAATCTTAATAATATTAATAATAAATGTTTTCGTTTAGATACAAATACTCAAGCACCAGATAATACTATAAAAATATAAAAATAATCTATAACATAAACTATCATTGGTTTTAATAGTTTAATAAAAACATTGGTCTTGTAAATCAAAAATAAGATTTTCTTTTAAAACTTCAGAGAAAAGAATTCTTCCTTTCTATAATCCCCAAAATTATTATTTTAAATAAACTATTCTCTGAAATTATTTACTTAATTTTATTTATTAATTTATTAATTACTTGAAACTTTATTCAAATAAATCACCCATTAGCCATAGGTTTAATATTATTAATACAAACAGTGATAATTTGTTTATTAAGAGGAATAATATTAAAAACTTTTTGATTTTCATATATTTTATTTCTTATTATACTAGGAGGAATATTAGTTTTATTTATTTATATAACAAGACTAGCCTCAAATGAATTATTTTCTATCTCAATAAAAAATTTAATATTTAATATAATAATAATTTTTTTAATAATTATTACAATATTAATAGAAATCAACCCTTATTTTAATTTTATATTTAATATAGATATACATTATTTAAGACAAAACATATTTATTAATGAAAATTCTTTAGATTTAATTAAATTATATAATTATCCAACAATAAATTTAACAATTTTATTAATTAATTACTTATTTTTAACTTTAATTATTATTGTAAAAATTACTTCTATTTTTTATGGTCCTTTACGCCAAAAAAACTAATGAATAAAACATTACGAACTTCACACCCATTATTAAAAATTGTTAATTCTTCTCTTATTGATCTTCCAACCCCCTCAAATATTTCAGCTTGATGAAATTTTGGATCATTACTTGGGCTTTGCCTAATTATCCAAATTATAACAGGTCTTTTTCTAGCTATACATTATACAGCTAACATTGATAGAGCTTTTTCTAGAGTTGCTCATATTTGTCGAGATGTAAATTATGGTTGATTTTTACGTACTCTTCACGCAAATGGAGCTTCTTTTTTCTTTATCTGTATTTACTTTCATATTGGACGAGGAATATACTATGGATCATATAAATTTTTACACACTTGAATAATTGGAGTGTTATTACTTTTTGTAGTAATAGGAACAGCCTTTATAGGTTACGTTTTACCTTGAGGACAAATATCTTTTTGAGGTGCCACAGTAATTACAAACTTATTATCAGCTATTCCTTATTTAGGAACAATATTAGTTCAATGAGTTTGAGGGGGATTTGCTGTAGATAATGCAACTTTAACGCGATTTTTTACTTTTCATTTTATTTTACCTTTTATTGTTCTAGCTTTAACTATAATTCACCTTCTATTTCTTCATCAAACAGGATCTAATAATCCTTTAGGAATTAACAGAAATTATGATAAAATCCCTTTTCATCCTTATTTTTCATTTAAAGACCTTATTGGTTTCTTAATTTTAATTATATTTTTAACATTATTAACATTAATAAATCCATACTTATTAGGAGATCCAGATAATTTTACACCAGCAAATCCATTAGTAACTCCAGTTCATATCCAACCAGAATGATATTTTTTATTTGCTTATGCTATTTTACGATCTATTCCTAATAAATTAGGAGGAGTAATTGCACTAGTTATATCTATTGCAATTTTATTTTTTATACCTTTAATTAAATCCAACTTTAAAGGAACTCAATATTATCCTATTAATCAAATTATATTTTGAATTTTAGTTAATATTTTAATTTTATTAACATGAATTGGTGCTCGACCTGTAGAAGATCCTTACATTATTACAGGTCAAATTTTAACTATTATATACTTTATATATTTTATTATAAATCCTTTAATTTTATATATATGAGATAAAATTTTAAAAATTTAATTAATGAACTTGAATAAGTATATGCTTTGAAAGCATAATAAAGAAGTAAAATCTTCTATTAATTTTACTAAAATTATTTAATAAATTAAATAAATTAAAAAAAAAATTTTTAAACCTAAAAAAAATAATAAATAGTTTAAAGATAAAGGTAAAAAACTTTTTCATGCTAAATATATTAATATATCATAACGATATCGAGGTAAAGTTCCTCGAACTCAAATAAAAATAAATCTAACAACTCTTAACTTAATATAAAATATAAATGAAAAAACATCCCCTCCTACAAATAATATAATAAATAACATTCTTATAAATAAAATTCTAGCATATTCAGCCAAAAAAATTAAAGCAAATCCCCCTCTTCTATATTCCACATTAAATCCTGAAACTAATTCTGATTCACCTTCAGCAAAATCAAAAGGAGTTCGATTTGTCTCAGCTAAACAAGAAACTAATCAAACTAAAGCTATAGGAAAAGAGATAAATATAAACCAAATAAATTTTTGATAATTATATAATTCAAATAAAGAAAAACTAGAAATTAATATAATAAAAGATATTAAAATTAAAGCTAAACTTACTTCATAAGAAATAGTTTGAGCTACAGCTCGTAACCCACCTAATAAAGCATAATTTGAATTAGAAGATCAACCCGCAATTATTACAGTATAAACCCCTAATCTTAAACAACATAAAAAAAATAAAATTCCTAAATTAAATCTTCATATCCCTCACTCCATTGGAAAAACTATTCAAGTTATTAAAACCAAAAATAATCTAATAATAGGAGAAAAATAATATATTAAATAATTTGATATAACTGGATAAGTTTGTTCTTTAGTAAATAATTTAATAGCATCACAAAAAGGTTGGGGAATTCCTCAAAATCCAACTTTATTAGGACCTTTACGAATTTGAACATAACCTAAAACTTTACGTTCCAATAAAGTTAAAAAAGCAACCCCAACTATTACACAAATAATTAAAATTAATCCACTAATATAACTCAAAATCAAATCAAATAAAAACAAATATTACTTGTATAATATACATATATGAATTCTAAATTCATGGCACTAATCTGCCAAAGTAATATTAATATAATTCTAATAAATAAAAACTTTTTTAAATATTTGGTCCTTTCGTACTAAAATATTTTATTTTATTAAGGATAGAAACCAACCTGGCTCACGCCGGTTTGAACTCAAATCATGTAAAGATTTAATGGTCGAACAGACCAAACATTTAAACTACTACACCTAAATTAATCTTTAATTCAACATCGAGGTCGCAAACTCTTTTATCGATAAGAACTCTCTAAAAAAATTACGCTGTTATCCCTAAGGTAACTTAATCTTTTAATCACTAATAATGGATCAATTATTCATAAATTAATGTTTTAATTAAATAAAGTTAAATAAATTTAGTTATCACCCCAATAAAATATTTCTATAAATAAAATTATTTATTTACCTAAATAAAAAATATTAATAAAAATATAAAGATCTATAGGGTCTTCTCGTCCTCTAATTATATTTAAGCTTTTTAACTTAAAAATTAAATTCTATTTAATTAATTTGAGACAGTTAATATTTCATCCAACCATTCATACAAGCCTTCAATTAAAAGACTAATGATTATGCTACCTTTGCACAGTCAAAATACTGCGGCCCTTCAAAAATATTCAGTGGGCAGGTTAGACTTTAAATTATTTTCTAAAAGACATGTTTTTGTTAAACAGGTGAATATTATTTTGCCGAATTCCTTAAATTAATTTTTCACAAACATTAAAATAAACAACTTTATATACTAATTTTATCATTATTTCTAATTTTTTATAATTAAAAATTATATTTTAATACTAAAATTAAATTTTATAAAATATTAAATAAAAATTATAAATTAATACAAAATTTTTATTGATAACCATTTCTAAATCTACAATTAATTTTATTTATTAAATAATTATAATTTTATAAATTAAAGCTTATCCCTTAATATATTAATATTAATAAATAATTAATTTTTAAATAAAAAATATTATATTATTAATATCTAAATTAAATTTATTTCTTAAAAAACTAGATATCTTAAAAGACGAATAACATTTCATTTCTAATTTTATATTTATAATTATTATAAAACATAAACTATCTTATAAAATTAGCTCCTTTAAATTCGAGAGCATTAAAATTTTTAACTCTTATTTAATAAACCCTGATACAAAAGGTACATAAAATAAATACTACTTTCCAATAAATTATTTATTTTTCAAAATTCTTTATCAATACTACTTTACTATAATAAAAATTATTTTATCTTTAAACAATACAAAAAAAAATTATAATAAATTTATTTATATTAAAATTAATTACAACAATAATAATTAATAATTTTTTATTTTCAAATTATATTGATTTGCACAACTTCTTTTCAATGTAAATGAAAAACTTATCTATAAAGCTTTAATTTGATCTTTCTAGGTACACTTTCCAGTACACCTACTTTGTTACGACTTATCTCTTTTTAAAAAAGAGAGCGACGGGCGATATGTACATATTTTAGAACTATAATCAATTAAATTATTTAATTTAATTTACTATTAAATCCACCTTTAAATAAATTTTACAATTTATTATTCATATTAAATAAATCTATTGTAATCCATCTCCTCATATTTATATATTGCACCTTGATCTGAAATAAATTTTAATTAAAATTTTAGAAAATTATATCTTCTTATAAAATTTCCTTATAACGACGATATACAAATTAAATAAAAATATGTAAAATCTCTCGTGGACTATCGATTATGGAACAGATTCCTCTAATTAGATTAAAATACCGCCAAATTTTTTTAGTTTCAAGCCTATAACTATTACTACCATACTTATATAATTTACATTTTAAATAATAGGGTATCTAATCCTAGTTTTTTATTAAACTTTAATAGCTTCATAATATTAATTATATAAATTTTTATTAAATTTAAATTTCACCTTAAAATTTAAAATCTAATTTATACATCAATCTATTAACTATAAAATAATTAAATTTATTTGTATATTTTGTATAACCGCGGATGCTGGCACAAAATTGACCCATACTATTATTTATTACTAATTCTAAATTACTTTAATTATTAATACAAAATACTGCGAATAAAAATTAATATTTATTCTTTAAGAAAAAATATTATTCTCGCAAAAACTTACATATAAAATATAAAAACAATAAATTATTTAGCCAAAATAAAACTTTTATATAGTTTAAAATTTAAATAGACTATATTTTTAAAATAAACAATCTTTTTACATAAAATAAACAATTATAGCAAATATCTCCCCTTTGATTTTACCCACTATTTTGTTCTCCCCTAATTTGAAATTTATCCTTAAAAATTTTAAAAAAATTATTATATTAAAAATAAACTAATTAAATCCCCTCTTAAATTAATTTACTAAAAATAATTATTAAAGAAAAATATACATTACTAAAAAAATTTATCTTTCTCCATTTAAAATTTTTAAAATATTAAGATATAAATTAATATAGTTAAATAAATTTAGTTAATCCCCTAACAAATTACTGTATAATATTTATAAAATAAAAGTAAAAAACTAAAACATCAAAGGATTATTTTAATTAAATACAAAATTTTACATTTTTTATAATATTTTTACATTAACTAAATTTATTTAACTCTAATTTTTCCTCAAAAACTTCATTTTTTTCTTTATTATATTAATTATAACTATATTTCATAATAATAATGTATAAGATTTATTTCTTTGTAATTATATATATTTAGTATAAAAATATTATAATTTGTATATAAATATTATATATATATATATATTTATAATATTAAACTTTAATATATATAAAGTATATATTTAGTATATTTGGACTAAAATATTTAATATTTTATAAAAATACATTTTATTAATATAATATAATTATTTTTGTATATTTAAGAATTTACTGATATAATAATAATTTTTTATTAATATATTTTTTTTATTTTCAATATAGGGCTATATATCTTATCTAAAGAATATATATTAATATATGTATTTTTTAATTATTAAATTAACTTTTTATTCTTAACATTTATATATATAATTATATATTAATAGATCTACTATTTATATAATATATAATTATATTATGATATAAATAATAAATTTTTATTAAAAGTAAAAAACCAGAAAGTTTTTTTTTTTCATTACTTTACTTATTTATTTATATAAAAATTATACATAATTTTTATTAATAATCCTATTCTTATAAATATATATATAAATACAAAAA